ACAGTTCCAAAAATTAAAGTATAGCACTAGATTCGCTTATTTCATTTGTAGCGAACAAAAATAAATATTTAATTCATCGTAATCGTAATTAAAAGAAACAATATATATATTGTTTTCCTTGTTGACATAAGTTCTCCTTGTGGATAGACAGAGGTTTCGGATAATTATATTTTTTCTTTTGTTTTTTATTTATAATTATTTATTTAATATTTTAAAATAATATTCATTATTATTTTAACTTATATTATAATATTCATTATTATATTACTTATTATTTAAATTATTTAAATATATATATTCTAAATATTATAGTTTCTATCTAATCATATAGCTAATAGAATTATAGTTGATATTATTTATCACTTATAAATAATATTATTTACAATATAATAATAACTTGATATTACTTATGATAGATATATCCTAAATAAGCATAAGAGGATATCTTTTTAATAGATAGAAATAGTAAATCGAGGCATCTATTCTATGACAGATTTCAACTTACCCTCCATTTTTGTACCTTTAGTGGGCCTAGTATTTCCGGCAATTGCAATGGTTTCTTTATTTCTTCATGTCCAAAAAAATAAGATTGTCTAGACCCAATGGTAATGAATCTTATCAAGTGATTTCAACACTGTATGATAATACGGATATTTATTTCGTGTAATATGGTATGATATGTGGCTTTTGCCAAACACACAAGTGAAAGAACTTTTATGCGGATATATAATATCTGTATAAATGCATGTATATGTGGATATAGCTGATTCAAAATGAATTAGCGAATATAAAAAATGGAAAGTCAATGTATCTAACTAATTACTCCCGATGTTTCACATAACAATAGTGCTAGTTGGTGAAAGTTACTTCGGGGTCAAGAAAGGTAAAGTCAAATTTATTTGGGTTATTCGCTCGATTCCAATCGAATGCAACTGAATGCAGTATAGTATGAATTGGCGATCAGAACATATATGGATAGAACTTATAACGGAATCTCGAAAAACGAGTAATTTTTGCTGGGCCTGTATCCTTTTTTTAGGTTCACTAGGATTCTTAGTGGTTGGAACTTCCAGTTATCTTGGTAGGAATTTGATCTCTGTATTTCCATCTCAGCAAATCGTTTTTTTTCCTCAAGGGGTTGTGATGTCTTTCTATGGGATCGCGGGTCTGTTCATTAGCTCCTATTTGTGGTGCACTATTTCGTGGAATGTAGGTAGCGGTTATGACCGATTTGATAGAAAAGAGGGAAGAGTGTGTATTTTTCGTTGGGGATTTCCTGGAATAAATCGTCGCATCTTCCTTCGGTTCCTTATGAGAGATATCCAATCAATCAGAATAGAGGTTAAAGAGGGTCTTTATACTCGTCGTGTCCTTTATATGGAAATAAGAGGCCAAGGAGCTATTCCCTTGACTCGTACTGATGAGAATTTGACTCCACGAGAAATTGAACAAAAAGCTGCTGAATTAGCCTATTTTTTGCGCATACCAATGGAAGTACTTTAAAACGAACTCGAACTGAAGTAAAGAATAAATATCCTCTCAAGGTGGGGAAAAGAACTTGCTAATTCCCCTTTTTAATAAAAGGCAAGTTTCCTGATTCTTTTATACTAGAAGTCTAATCTAACTAACTAATCTAATAATTAATTTATATCTATAAATTAATTTAATCAAACCTATCCGAACATGTATTTCGTAATACATAATTCATCTTTTTAGGCCCATGATTTTTAATCGATACCTTTTTTCTGATTATACAGTAAAAGATTTCGTTTCGAAAGAATTAATGTAAGTTTTTTGGTCTCGAAACTTGATTCGTTACTTAAAGTGGGTTTTGGAGTATTCATCGAAAGGAACAAATGAAAATGAAATTGGTTTGAATTTGCCCAATTGAGATATCTGAAATATATTACAAATAAAAAGGAAAGGGATAGATCCAGAGGTCACTACTTTGTTATACAACTCGTGCTTCAGAGAAATATCAGATAGAGTCGACGAATGAAGCAGGTTCATTAAAAATTCAATTCACAGATCAAAATGAAAAAAAAGAAAGCATTGGCCTCCCTTCCCTATCTTGCATCTATGGTATTTTTGCCCTGGTGGGTCTCTTTCTCTTTTAATAAATGTCTGGAACCTTGGGTTATTTATTGGTGGAATAGCAGACAATCCGAAACTTTTTTAAATCATATTCAAGAGAAAAACGTTCTAAAAAGATTCATAGAATTAGAAGAACTATTCCTATTGGATGAAATGATAAAGGAGTACCCGGAAACACATATACAAAAACTTCATATAGGAATACACAAGGAAACAATACAATTGGTCAAAGCATGCAATGAATATGATCTTCATATCATTTTACATTTCTCGACAAATATAATCTGTTTCACTATTCTAAGTGGTTATTTTATTCTGAGTAATGAAGAACTCGTTATTCTGAATTCTTGGGTTCAGGAATTCCTCTATAACTTAAGTGACACAATAAAAGCTTTTTCGATTCTTTTAGTTACTGATTTATGGGTCGGATTTCACTCGACCCGTGGTTGGGAACTAATGATAGGTTTGGTTTACAACGATTTTGGATTGGATCATAACAATCAGATTATATCTGGTCTTGTTTCCATTTTTCCAGTTATTCTAGATGCAATTGTTAAATATTGGATTTTTCATTATTTAAATCGTGTATCTCCCTCGCTTGTAGTAATTTTTCATTCAATGAATGAATAAAGAACTCATTTGATCTCATCATATTAATAAAATTAGAATCCTTCTTCCTTTATAAATAAATAGAAATTAAGCATTTAATTAAAAATTTTACTTAATTCCTTATACTTTCATCTGCTCAAGGTATTCATCGTATATTCCAGTACAATTATTCTAGTACAATGCCAGACTCGTGTATAGGTAACTATACTAGTTACCTATCTAATTTATTGTAGAAACTCCGAAATTAATGATTGGACATGCAAAATAAAAATGCTTTTTCTTGGGTAAAGGAAGGGATGACTCGATCCATTTCTGTATCGATCATGATATATGTAATAACTCGGTCATCCATTTCAAATGCATATCCCGTTTTTGCGCAGCAAGGTTATGAAAACCCGCGAGAAGCAACGGGACGAATTGTATGTGCTAATTGTCATTTAGCTAATAAACCCGTGGATATTGAAGTTCCGCAAGCTGTGCTCCCTGATACTGTATTTGAAGCAGTTGTCCGAATTCCTTATGATAAGCAACTGAAACAAGTTCTTGCTAATAGTAAAAAGGGGGGTTTGAATGTAGGGGCTGTTCTCATTTTACCCGACGGATTCGAATTAGCCCCCCCTGATCGTATTTCTCCCGAATTGAAAGAAAAGATTGGAAATTTGTCTTTTCAGAGTTATCGTCCTAATAAAAGAAATATTATTGTGATAGGTCCTGTTCCTGGTCAGAAATATAGTGAAATCATCTTTCCCATTCTTTCCCCCGACCCTGCTACGAAGAAAGATGTTCACTTCTTAAAATATCCCATATATGTAGGTGGGAACAGAGGAAGGGGTCAGATTTATCCTGATGGTAGCAAAAGTAACAATACAGTCTATAATGCTACATCAGCAGGTGTAGTAAGTAGAATAGTACGTAAAGAAAAGGGTGGATATGAAATAACCGTTGTTGATCCATCGGATGGACATCAAGTAGTTGATATTGTACCTCCAGGACCAGAACTTCTTGTTTCAGAGGGTGAATCCATCAAGCTTGATCAACCATTAACAAGCAATCCCAATGTGGGAGGCTTTGGTCAGGGAGATGCAGAAGTAGTGCTTCAAGACCCATTACGGGTCCAAGGTCTTTTATTCTTCTTTGCATTTGTTATTTTGGCACAAGTTTTTTTGGTTCTTAAAAAGAAACAGTTTGAAAAGGTTCAATTATACGAAATGAATTTCTAGGTGCGGGGATTTCTTAACATCAAGTTGGTAAAAGGTGCCAAATTTTTGTCGATCCATATATATATATGGATCGACAAAAAGGGTTTGGAGATTTGTTTATACTTTTTTTCGTTTTGCGGGATGCCTGGAATTCATTACTTGTATCCTATTTTTTGTACTTTGTAATAGATATACAAACGAAGAGAATACAAGGGAAGGATGGCAAACCAGAACTCTTTTCTTTTGTTTAGATTGATAGGAAGTTGTGGATAAACAAAAAGAGAGAAAAGATTATAGGGGAATAATTGATTGAGCAAATAGAACTTCTTCTATTAACTTAAACTTATAACTTAGAGAAATTATTCAAACAAATTTAAATTTCAAATTATATTATATAGTAAGTTCCATTAGTAGTTTACTATAGAAGGAGAAAGAAAGAATTTGGAGGATATCTGATGCGTAGAAATCCATAGAATATTGTAGTATCCAGAGATTACTCTTTTCTTCTTGCTTCGTATCGTAAGAGTTAATTAGAGGAAGGACGGAGACTATGAATCAATCAACGGCTTCAATTCTTCAAAAACATTATTAAGAAACAAAAGAATTAGAGTAATGTTTAAAATATCAGAGCAAAAGATCCATTTTGTTATTTTTTTTTCTACAAAACAAATATAATATTTTTATTATGTTGACTGTATAACTTTCCAATTTGAATTTGTATGTTATGGAATAGATCAAAGTCTTCTTATATTCTTATAAGAGTTAAGAACTCAACGGGACCTTACCACTCTAATCAGACAGACAAAGGAGGGTAAGGTCCCGTTGAGTTCTTACTCTTTCATGTCTACAATCTGGTTCATCCGATTACTAGAGAGATGAACCCAACCCGGAATATGAACCGTAAAAGAAAACACCTATTAAACCGATCACAGGAATACCAGTTACAGTACCCACCAACCAAAGAGGAATCCTTCCAGTAGTATCGGCCATTTCCCCTACTTTACCTCCACATTTTTTCAAATGGTCATGCTATAGACAAAAACAGCCATTGATAATTATGAGGATGGTATCTTTCCGAATGGGATAAGAGAATTCCTA